GCCATCGTAGCTTAAACCTTAAAGCATAACACTGAAGATGTTATTATGAACCCTAGAAAGTTCCGAAAGCACAAAGGCTTGGTCCTAGCTTTACTATTATTTATAACCAAACTTACACATGCAAGCATCCGCACTCCCGTGAGAATGCCCTTAACCCTCTTATGAGATCAAGGAGCTGGTATCAGGCACAAATAATTGCCCATAACACCTTGCTTAGCCACACCCCCAAGGGAATTCAGCAGTGATAAACATTAAGCCATAAGTGTAAACTTGACTTAGTTAAGGTTTTTAGAGCCGGTAAAACTCGTGCCAGCCACCGCGGTTATACGAGAGGCTCAAGATAATAGAAATCGGCGTAAAGAGTGGTTAAGTATTAAATAACTAAAGTTAAACATCTTCCAAGCTGTTATACGCACCCGAAGGTATGAGACTCATTTACGAAAGTGACTTTACAAAACTGAACCCACGAAAGCTATGAAACAAACTGGGATTAGATACCCCACTATGCATAGTCTTAAACAAAAGTATTTTAATTACATCATACTCGCCAGGGTACTACGAGCTTTAGCTTAAAACCCAAAGGACTTGGCGGTGCTTTACACCCACCTAGAGGAGCCTGTTCTATAACTGATAACCCCCGTTAAACCTCACCCTATTTTGCCTAATCAATCTATATACCGCCGTCGTCAGCTTACCTTATGAAAGAACAACAGTGAGCAGAATTAGTAACAACCCAAAACGTCAGGTCGAGGTGTAGTTTATAATAGGGGAAGAAATGGGCTACACTCATTTATTAATGAATACGGATGGTATATTGAAACATAAACCTAAAGGAGGATTTAGCAGTAAGAAGAAAATAGAGTGTTCATCTGAAATTGGCTCTAAAGCGCGCACACACCGCCCGTCACTCTCCCCAATAATATAATTACAATTAATTAAAACCCTAAATAAATACAAGGGGAGGCAAGTCGTAACATGGTAAGTGTACTGGAAGGTGTGCTTGGAATACCAGAGCATAGCTGAAATAGTTAAAGCATCTCACTTACACCGAGAAGTTGTTCTTGCAAATAGAACTGCTCTGATACCCATATGCTAGCTCAAACACTAAATTCAAACAAAAACTAAAAATAACCCCTAACACCCTAAAAAACAATATTAAAACATTTTATAACCCTAGTAAGGGAGACTGAAAAGGAAAAATGAAGCTACAAAACTAGTACCGCAAGGGAAAGCTGAAAGAGAAATTAAACAAGTAATTTAAGTATATAATAGCAAAGATTAAATCTTGTACCTTTTGCATCATGGTTTAACAAGATACCTCAAGCAAAGAGATCTTTAGTTTGCTACCCCGAAACTAAGCGAGCTACTCCGAGACAGTCAAAACATAATGGACAAATCCGTACCTGTGGCAAAAGGTTGGAATGAGCTCCGAGTAGAGGTGATAAACCAAACGAGCTTGGTTATAGCTGGTTGCCTGAAAAATGAATAAAAGTTCAGCCTATATTATACCCTAATTCACCTAAAATTTAAATGAATAGATTCAGCTAAATAATAATATAGAGTTAGTCAAAAGGGGTACAGCTCTTTTGACATAGGACACAACCTTATAATGAGGTCAAAGATCAAAAATAATAAAGTATACATGCCTTAGTGGGCCTGAAAGCAGCCACCATAATAGAAAGCGTTAAAGCTCAAGCACTATTTAAACTTTTAATTCAGATAAATATTCTAAAACCCTTAAAATCATCAGGCCTTTTCATAATACATGAAAATGATAATGTTAATATGAGTAATAAGAGAAGTTAAGATTCTCTCCTTTAGCAAAAGTGTGCCTCGGATCGAACTAACACCGAAATTTAATGGCCCCATTACCAGAGGGTAATGTTGTAAAAACAAAGAACAAGAAAAAACAACAATAATAAACCATCAACCCCACACCGGATTGCTAACCAGGATAAACTAAAAGGGTGAGAAGGAACTCGGCAAACATAATAACACTAGCCTCGCCTGTTTACCAAAAACACCGCCTCTTGCATAACACAATGAATAAGAGGTCCCGCCTGCCCTGTGACCATGAGTTTAACGGCCGCGGTATTTTGACCGTGCAAAGGTAGCGCAATCACTTGTCTTTTAAATAAAGACCTGTATGAATGGCATAACGAGGGCTAAACTGTCTCCTCACCCCAGTTAATGAAATTGATCTTCCCGTGCAGAAGCGGGAATTAACACATAAGACGAGAAGACCCTGTGGAGCTTCAGACAATAGATGAATTTATTAAACAATTAACACCATATAAAAGGTAATTAAAACAATAACCTCATCCTAAGTCTTTAGTTGGGGCGACCGCGGAGCAATACAAAACCTCCGTGAGGAATGAGGTAAAAACCTTATACCCAAGAATGTCATTTCTAAGTACCAAAATATTTGACCCATAGATCCGGCAACAGCCGATCAACGAACCTAGTTACCCCAGGGATAACAGCGCAATTCTCTTTGAGAGTCCCTATCGACAAGAGAGTTTACGACCTCGATGTTGGATCAGGACATCCTAATGGTGTAGCCGCTATTAAGGGTTCGTTTGTTCAACGATTAAAGTCCTACGTGATCTGAGTTCAGACCGGAGTAATCCAGGTCAGTTTCTATCTATGTATATGGCCTTCTTCAGTACGAAAGGACCAAGAAGGATGGGCCCATGTTTTAAAACAAGCCCACTTTTTAACCCTTGAAGAAATATTAAAGGTTAAAACAACACAAGAAACCCTAGAATATAACTATATGTTAAGGTGGCAGAGTCCGGTTATTGCAAAAGACCTAAGCCCTTTGAATAGAGGTTCAAATCCTCTCCTCAACTATGACTACCATAATTTTAACACAAATTATTAACCCTTTAATATATATTATCCCTGTATTACTAGCTGTTGCTTTCTTAACCTTGTTGGAACGAAAAGTATTAGGTTACATACAACACCGAAAAGGACCTAATATCGTAGGACCTTTTGGCTTACTTCAACCAATCGCAGATGGAGTAAAACTATTTATTAAAGAACCAGTAAAACCCTCCACATCCTCCCCAATCTTGTTCCTAGCTACCCCTATATTAGCATTAACACTAGCCCTTATACTATGAGCTCCATTGCCTATGCCCCACCCTGTCGTTAATGTCAACCTAGGGATACTACTTATCTTAGCACTGTCAAGCCTTGCAGTTTACTCAATCCTGGGATCAGGTTGAGCATCAAACTCAAAATATGCATTAATTGGAGCATTGCGAGCCGTAGCCCAAACCATTTCTTATGAAGTAAGCCTAGGATTAATTCTATTAGCATTAATTATCTTCACTGGCAACTTCACACTACAATCATTTGGTATCACACAAGAAAGCTTATGACTAATCGTCCCCACATGACCTTTAGCAGCAATATGATATATCTCCACATTAGCTGAAACAAATCGAGCACCATTTGATTTAACAGAGGGGGAATCAGAACTTGTCTCAGGATTTAATGTTGAATATGCAGGAGGACCTTTCGCACTATTTTTCCTCGCAGAATATGCCAATATTTTACTTATAAATACACTATCAACAATCCTATTTCTAGGGGCATCTCATATCCCCTCTTTACCTGAACTTACAACAATTAATCTTATAATAAAAGCAACCTTGTTATCAGTAGTATTTTTATGGGTTCGAGCCTCATACCCCCGTTTCCGATATGATCAACTGATGCATCTTATCTGAAAAAATTTCTTACCACTTACCCTTGCTTTAATTATTTGACATTTATCAACACCTCTTGCATTAGCAGGACTCCCCCCACATATATAAAGGAATTATGCCCGAGAACTAAAGGACCACTTTGATAGAGTGCTTTACGAGGGTTAAAATCCCTCTAATTCCTTAGAAAGAGAGGACTCGAACCCCACTTAAGAGATCAAAACTCTTAGTGCTTCCCACTACACCACTTCCTAAAGTAAAGTCAGCTAAATAAAGCTTTTGGGCCCATACCCCAAAAATGTAGGTTAAAATCCTCCCCTTACTAATGAACCCTTATATTATATCAATTTTTCTCCTGGCTTTAGGTTTAGGCACTACAATCACATTCATAAGCTCACACTGACTAATAGCATGAATAGGATTAGAAATTAATACACTCGCAATTATTCCTCTAATAGCACAACACCACCACCCACGATCAGTAGAAGCCTCCACAAAGTATTTCCTCACTCAAGCTACAGCCGCAGCAATAATCCTTTTTGCTAGCTCTACTAATGCCTGAATTACAGGACAATGAAGTATTACAGAACTATCTCATCCAGTACCCTCAACCATTATAATATTAGGACTAGCCTTAAAGATTGGCATAGCACCTCTTCACACATGATTACCAGAAGTACTTCAAGGACTTGACCTCACCACAGGACTAATTATATCTACATGGCAAAAACTAGCTCCCTTCTGCTTACTAATACAAATTAACCTAGACAACCCCATACTAATCACGATAGCTATCATATCTACTATAGTAGGAGGTTGAGGAGGTTTAAACCAAACACAACTACGAAAAATCCTAGCCTACTCATCAATTGCCCATATTGGATGGATAGTCCTTGTACTACAATTCTCACCTTCACTAACACTATTTACTCTTGTAATCTATATCTTCATAACATTCTCTATCTTTAGTCTATTCAAACTAAACAAATCAACTTCTATTAATACACTAGCAACATCATGATCAAAATCCCCTACAATCACCGCACTGGCCCCCCTCATCCTTCTATCACTAGGAGGATTACCACCCCTTACAGGATTTGGCCCGAAATGAATAATCCTGTCCGAATTAACAAAACAAGAATTGAATACTATTGCAACAATCACAGCACTTTCTGCTTTACTAAGCCTTTACTTCTACCTACGGCTTTCATACGCCATGACACTAACCTTATCACCCAACACCACCCCTATAACCAACCAATGACGATTCAACACTAAACAACTCACTATTCACTTATCGATCTCAACAATTATATCATTAATACTACTCCCTCTTATACCTAGTTTAATAACCATTATTAACTAAGAGTTTAGGTTAATAAAAGACCAAAGGCCTTCAAAGCCTTAAGTAGAAGTGAAAATCCTCTAACTTTTGTTAAGACTTGCAGGTAATTAACCCACATCTACTGTATGCAAAACAGACACTTTAATTAAGCTAAAGCCTTACTAGATGGGAAGGCCTCGATCCTACAATTTCCTAGTTAACAGCTAGACACTCTAACCAGCGAGCATCCATCTACTTTCCCCCGCCTTTTAAGGCGGGAAGGCGGGGGAAAGCCCCGGCAAAAATTAATCGGCTACTTAAGATTTGCAATCTTATGTGTATAACACCTCGGGGCTTGGTATGAAGAGGGCTTAAACCTCTGTATGTGGGGTTACAATCCACCGCTTACTCAGCCATCTTACCTGTGGCAATCACACGATGATTTTTCTCAACTAATCACAAAGACATCGGCACCCTATACTTAGTATTTGGTGCTTGAGCCGGAATAGTCGGCACTGCACTCAGCCTTTTAATTCGAGCAGAACTAAGTCAACCAGGAGCTTTACTAGGGGATGATCAAATCTATAATGTTATCGTAACTGCTCATGCTTTTGTAATAATTTTCTTTATAGTTATGCCTATCATAATTGGGGGTTTTGGTAATTGACTGGTTCCCTTAATAATCGGAGCTCCTGATATAGCCTTTCCTCGAATAAATAATATGAGTTTTTGATTATTACCACCTTCTTTTCTTCTCCTCCTTGCTTCCTCAGGAGTAGAAGCTGGAGCAGGAACAGGTTGGACTGTCTACCCTCCACTAGCAGGCAATTTAGCCCATGCTGGGGCCTCTGTAGACTTGACAATCTTTTCTCTTCATTTAGCAGGTGTTTCATCAATTCTAGGGGCTATTAACTTTATTACTACTATTATTAACATAAAACCCCCATCAATTTCACAATATCAAACACCATTGTTTGTATGGGCAGTTTTAGTAACCGCAGTTCTACTTTTACTGTCATTACCTGTACTAGCAGCCGGGATCACTATGCTTCTTACAGACCGAAACTTAAACACAACATTCTTTGACCCTTCTGGAGGGGGAGATCCTATCCTTTATCAACACTTATTCTGATTCTTCGGACATCCTGAAGTTTATATTCTTATCCTCCCAGGTTTTGGTATAATCTCCCACATCGTAGCCTACTACTCCGGTAAAAAAGAACCTTTCGGCTACATAGGAATGGTTTGAGCAATAATAGCAATCGGGCTTTTAGGATTCATTGTCTGGGCTCACCACATATTTACGGTAGGAATAGACGTAGATACCCGAGCATATTTCACCTCAGCAACAATAATTATCGCTATCCCTACGGGCGTAAAAGTATTTAGCTGATTAGCCACACTTCATGGGGGCTCTATTAAATGGGAGACTCCATTACTATGAGCTCTAGGCTTTATCTTCCTATTTACTGTCGGGGGATTAACAGGTATTGTGTTAGCAAACTCCTCTTTAGATATTGTCCTACACGACACTTATTATGTAGTTGCCCACTTCCATTACGTTCTATCAATAGGCGCTGTATTTGCAATTATAGCAGGGTTCGTACACTGGTTCCCCTTATTTACAGGTTATACCCTACACAGCTCTTGAACTAAAATTCACTTTGGTGTAATATTTGTGGGTGTAAATTTAACATTCTTCCCTCAGCACTTCCTAGGGTTAGCTGGCATACCCCGACGATACTCTGATTACCCAGATGCATACTCATTATGAAATACTGTCTCTTCTATTGGATCGCTTGTATCTTTAATCGCCGTAATTATGTTCCTATTCATTATTTGAGAAGCATTTGCTGCTAAACGAGAAGTATTAATAGTTGAATTAGCCTCAACAAACATCGAATGACTGCACGGATGTCCTCCGCCATATCACACATTTGAAGAGCCTGCTTTTGTTCAAGTACAAACAAATAATTAGACGAGAAAGGAGGGAGTTGAACCCCCGTAAAATGGTTTCAAGCCACCCACAAAACCGTTCTGTCACTTTCTTTATTCAACTAACTTAAGATATTAGTAAAATATTATACTGCTTTGTCAAAGCAGAGTTGTTGGTTAAACCCCTACATATCTTTAATAATGGCTTACCCCTCACAACTAGGTTTTCAAGACGCAGCATCACCTGTAATAGAAGAACTACTTCATTTTCATGATCATGCATTAATAATTGTATTCCTGATTAGCACCCTAGTGCTTTATATCATCGTAGCTATAGTCACTACTAAATTAACAAACAAATTCTTACTAGACTCTCAAGAAATTGAAATTATCTGAACTGTTCTCCCTGCAATTATTCTTATCCTGATTGCCCTTCCATCACTGCGAATCCTTTATCTTATGGATGAAGTAAATGATCCCCACCTCACAATTAAAGCAGTTGGCCATCAATGATACTGAAGTTATGAATATACCGATTATGAAGATTTAGCCTTTGATTCATATATAATCCCAACCCAAGACCTTACACCGGGCCAATTCCGACTATTAGAAGCAGACCACCGTATAGTAATTCCTGTTGAATCACCAATCCGAGTATTAGTATCCGCAGAAGATGTGCTTCATTCATGAGCAGTACCTTCTTTAGGAGTTAAAATAGATGCAGTACCAGGACGATTGAACCAAACAGCTTTTATTACATCACGACCAGGGGTATTTTACGGACAATGTTCAGAAATCTGCGGTGCAAACCACAGCTTCATACCTATTGTAGTAGAAGCAGTACCATTACAACAATTTGAAAATTGATCATCACTTATACTAGAAGACGCCTCGTTAAGAAGCTAAATAGGACCTCAGCGTTAGCCTTTTAAGCTAAAAACTGGTGACTCCCGACCACCCTTAGCGACATGCCTCAATTAAATCCCTCGCCTTGATTAATAATTCTATTATTCACATGATTAGTCTTTACTACCATTATTCCGCCTAAAATTATAGCACATAAGTACCCTAATGAACCAAATGTTTTAAGTACTAAAACATTAGAAACAACCCCTTGAAACTGACAATGACATTAAGCTTTTTTGACCAATTTATTAGTCCCATATTTTTAGGTATTCCATTAATAGCTTTGGCTATTATAATCCCTTGAATTATATTCCCCACCCCTTCTTCTCGTTGAATAAACAACCGCATACTTACACTACAAAACTGATTTATTAACTTATTTACAAAACAACTTCTTCTCCCTTTAAACACAACAGGTCATAAATGAGCACTAATTTTCGCATCATTAATGATCTTCCTAATTTCCTTAAACATACTTGGATTACTTCCCTACACCTTTACCCCTACAACCCAACTATCTTTAAATATAGGCCTAGCTGTACCCTTATGATTAGCGACTGTTATTATCGGAATACGAAATCAACCCACACACTCCTTAGGCCACTTACTACCAGAAGGCACACCAGTACCACTAATCCCTGTACTCATTGTCATTGAAACAATCAGTTTATTTATCCGACCTATCGCCTTAGGGGTCCGACTAACAGCAAATTTAACTGCAGGACACCTACTAATTCAACTTATCGCAACAGCAGCATTTGTTCTTATACCCCTTATACCCACAGTGGCATTATTAACAACAATCCTATTATTTCTCCTTACATTGTTGGAAGTAGCCGTTGCTATAATTCAAGCCTATGTTTTTGTTCTACTACTAAGCCTTTACCTACAAGAAAACGTTTAATGGCACATCAAGCACATGCATACCACATAGTAGACCCAAGCCCCTGACCCCTTACAGGTGCAATTGCAGCCCTTCTAATAACTTCAGGGTTAGCTATTTGATTCCATTTTAATTCAACTGTTTTAATAACAATTGGGTTAATTTTACTACTTCTAACAATAATCCAATGATGACGTGACATTATCCGAGAAGGAACATTCCAAGGTCATCATACCCCACCGGTTCAAAAAGGACTACGATATGGTATAATCCTATTTATTACCTCAGAAGTCTTCTTTTTCCTGGGCTTCTTCTGAGCTTTTTACCACTCCAGCCTAGCTCCAACCCCGGAATTAGGCGGTTGCTGACCCCCTTCTGGAGTTATTACACTTGATCCTTTTGAAGTACCTCTTCTTAACACAGCAGTCCTACTTGCCTCCGGTGTCACAGTAACTTGAGCCCACCATAGCATTATAGAAGGTGAGCGAAAACAAGCCATTCACTCACTTACCTTAACCATTCTTCTAGGCTTTTACTTCACATTTCTTCAAGCAATAGAATATTATGAAGCCCCCTTCACAATCGCAGATGGTGTTTATGGATCAACATTTTTTGTAGCAACAGGCTTCCACGGATTACATGTTATCATTGGATCTACATTTCTAGCAATTTGCTTAATCCGACAAATTCAATACCATTTCACATCACAACATCACTTTGGATTTGAAGCCGCTGCATGATACTGGCATTTTGTTGATGTCGTATGATTATTCCTTTATGTCTCAATTTATTGATGAGGATCTTATCTTTTTAGTACTAAAAAGTATAAGTGACTTCCAATCACCTGGTCTTGGTTAAAATCCAAGAAAAGATAATGAACTTATTAATCACAATTCTACTAATTACAACCACCCTTTCTATTTTATTAGCCTTAATCTCATTCTGACTACCCCAAATAAACCCAGATACAGAGAAATTATCCCCCTACGAATGTGGTTTTGACCCCCTAGGCTCAGCCCGACTTCCATTCTCACTACGGTTTTTCTTGGTAGCAATTTTATTTCTTTTATTTGATCTAGAAATTGCACTTCTCCTCCCACTTCCGTGAGGTATACAATTAATATCCCCCTTCTATACATTTATATGAGCATCATCAGTTGTCATTCTACTAACACTAGGATTAATTTATGAGTGAATCCAAGGCGGCCTAGAATGAGCTGAATAAACGATTAGTATAATTAAAACACTTGATTTCGGCTCAAAAGCACGCGGTTAAAGTCCGCGATCGTTTTATGACACCTGTGCATTTTGCTTTCTCAACAACATTCATCCTAGGACTCATAGGACTAACTTTTCACCGAAACCACTTACTCTCCGCCCTCCTATGTTTAGAAGGAATAATATTATCATTATATGTTGCCCTATCCTTATGAACACTACAATTAAACTCAATTAACTTCTCTTCCACCCCTATATTAATACTTGCTTTTTCAGCATGCGAAGCAAGCGCCGGACTTGCCCTACTCGTAGCAACTTCCCGCACACATGGGACAGACCGTCTCCAAGCCTTAAACATCTTACAATGTTAAAAATCCTTATTCCAACAATTATGCTTATCCCCACAACATGACTTGCCCCTAAAAAATGACTGTGGCCCTCCACATTAACACATAGTCTTATTATTGCTTTATTTGCTTTAACTTGACTTATTTGACCATCTGAGACCGCTTGATCAAACCTAAACGGATCAATAGCTACAGATCCACTATCAACCCCATTATTAATTCTTACATGCTGACTTCTTCCATTAATAATTCTTGCCAGCCAAAACCACACAACCAACGACCCTATTAATCGACAACGAATATATATCTCACTTCTTACATCCTTACAAATATTCCTTATTCTAGCATTCAGTGCCACAGAACTAATTATATTTTATGTAATATTTGAAGCCACACTAATCCCAACCCTATTAATTATCACCCGATGGGGTAATCAAACAGAACGACTAAATGCAGGCACCTACTTCCTGTTTTATACCCTAGCGGGATCTCTTCCGTTACTCGTTGCACTACTAATGCTTCAAAATAAAACAGGTTCTTTATCAATACTAACTCTACAATTTTCTAACCCTTTAAGCCTTATCCATCTAGGCGATAAGTTATGATGAATAGGATGTTTACTAGCTTTTCTTGTAAAAATACCCCTTTACGGAGTCCATCTTTGATTACCCAAAGCCCATGTTGAAGCACCAATTGCAGGATCTATAATCCTTGCCGCAGTCCTACTAAAATTAGGGGGGTATGGTATAATGCGCCTAATAAACATTTTAGAGCCCTTATCCAAACAACTAAGCTACCCTTTCATAATTCTAGCCTTGTGAGGAATTATTATAACTGGATTAATCTGCTTACGACAAAATGATCTAAAATCCCTAATCGCCTACTCTTCAGTAAGCCATATAGGATTAGTCACAACAGGCATCCTCATTCAAACCCCCTGAGGTTTTACCGGAGCATTAGTATTAATAATTGCACACGGACTTACTTCATCAGCACTCTTCTGCTTAGCAAATACAAACTACGAACGAACTCATAGCCGAACAATACTGTTAGCACGAGGCCTACAAATAGTTTTACCTTTAATAGCCACATGATGATTTACTGCTAGCTTAGCAAATATAGCTTTACCTCCCCTACCTAATCTAATAGGAGAATTAATAATTATTTCATCCTTATTTAACTGATCACCATGAACCTTAATCCTTACAGGACTTGGGACACTGATCACTGCGGGATATTCACTATACCTGTTCCTCACAACCCAACGGGGCCCATTAACAAACCATCTTCTCCACATAGAACCATCACACTCCCGAGAACACTTAATCATAATACTTCACCTTACCCCATTAATCCTCCTAATCCTAAAACCTGAGCTATTATGAGGTTGAATTTTCTGTAGGTATAGTTTAAAAAGAACATTAGATTGTGATTCTAAAAATAAAGGTTAGAGTCCTTTTATCCACCGAGAGAGGTCCGAAGACAACATAAACTGCTAATTTTTGCCCCTTTGGTTTAACCCCAAAGCTCACTCGAGACTTCTGAAGGATATTAGTTAATCCATTGGTCTTAGGAACCAAAAACCCTTGGTGCAAATCCAAGCAGTAGTTATGCATTCCACCTCTTTAATAATATCTTCAAGCTTACTAATAATCTTTACACTCCTAACAACACCCTTAATCTCAACAATAACAACCAAATCATACTCCTCTGACTGATCAATTTCATGAGTTAAAAATTCAGTTAAAATATCCTTTATAATTAGCCTACTACCCTTAATACTATTTATTAATGAAGGTTTAGAAACCATTATTACTACCTGATCTTGAATAAATACAATAACTTTTGATATCAATATTAGCTTTAAATTCGACCTGTACTCAGTAATTTTTACTCCTGTAGCCCTATATGTTACATGGTCTATCCTAGAATTTGCATCCTGATACATACACTCTGACCCTGTTATAAACCGATTCTTTAAATACCTTTTAATATTCTTAATCGCCATGCTAATCCTAGTAACTTCAAATAACATATTTCAATTATTTATTGGCTGAGAGGGAGTAGGAATTATATCTTTCCTATTAATCGGATGATGATATGGACGAGCTGATGCCAACGTAGCCGCTATCCAAGCAGTTGTATATAACCGAATTGGAGACATTGGATTAATCTTGTTTATAGCCTGAATTGCCATAAACCTGAATTCTTGAGAAATTAACCAAATATTCACACTAGCTGAGAATAAAAATCTTACCCTACCATTACTAGGATTAGTCCTAGCTGCAACAGGGAAATCGGCTCAATTTGGTTTACACCCATGATTACCCTCAGCTATAGAGGGTCCCACACCGGTATCTGCCCTACTACACTCAAGCACAATAGTTGTTGCAGGAATTTTTTTACTAATTCGTATAAGCCCTTTAATAGAAAATAACTCAACAATCCTAACAACATGCCTTTGTCTAGGAGCATTAACCACTTTATTTACAGCTGTCTGCGCTCTAACACAAAATGATATTAAAAAAATTGTAGCATTTTCAACATCTAGCCAACTTGGTCTAATAATAGTTACAATTGGTCTTAATCAACCCCAACTAGCCTTCCTTCATATCTGTACCCATGCTTTCTTTAAAGCAATGTTATTTTTATGTTCAGGTTCATTAATCCACAGCCTAAACGATGAGCAAGATATTCGAAAAATAGGTGGGATGCACTTTCTCACCCCCTTCACCTCATCCTCACTAACCTTAGGCAGCCTAGCCTTAACAGGAACCCCTTTTCTAGCCGGATTCTTCTCAAAAGATGCCATTATTGAATCTATAAACACCTCATACTTAAACGCCTGAGCCCTTTTATTAACTTTAATTGCCACTTCATTTACAGCAGTTTACAGCCTACGAATTATCTATTATGTAAACATGGGTTACCCACGATTCAACCCTTTATCACCAATTAATGAAAATAGTAAACCAGTAATCAACCCTATCAAACGATTAGCTTGAGGAAGCATTATTGCAGGTCTAATCATTACATCAAACATAACACCTATAAAAACCCCCATTATGACCATACCGTATTACACCAAAATAGCCGCCCTAATTGTAACAGTAATTGGGCTGATTACAGCTTTAGAAATAGCCCAAAATACATCAAAACAATTAAATATTAACCCCAAACAAACCCCTCACTCATTTTCTAACATATTAGGTTTCTACCCATCCATTATTCACCGATTACCTATAAAACTTTCCCTCCAACTAGGACAAAACATTGCCTCTCAAACTATTGATACAACATGATTAGAAAAAATTGGTCCTAAAGCCACAGCAACCCTAAATTTACCCCTTATCACAACCACAAGTAATACCCAAAAAGGTGTTATTAAAACCTATTTGATACTGTTTATCCTAACTTTCACCCTAGCCATAGCATTGTTAATTTAAACTACTCGAAGCGTCCCACGAGCAAGACCCCGTGTTAACTCTAATACAACAAATAAAGTTAGCAAGAGAACCCAAGCACTGATAACTAAAACTAAACCTCCTGAAGAATACATCAAAGCCACTCCAGATATATCCCCTCGAAACAGTGACAAACCTGATAATTCATCTACAGGTACCCAAGAACTCTCATACCAACCCCCATAAAAATAAGACAGGACTAAAACCACTCCTACAAAATATAAAGCCCCATAAATTGCAACCGACCAACTACCCCAACTTTCAGGGTATGGCTCAGCAGCTAGAGCAGCAGAATATGCAAAAACAACTAATATCCCTCCTAAATAAATTAAGAATAAAACTAAAGATAAAAAAGGCCCTCCAAAACTTACTATAACCCCGCAACCTATGCCAGCCACAACTACCAACCCTAAGGCAGCAAAATATGGAGAGGGGTTAGAAGCTACCGCAATTAAACCAAAAATCAACCCTATTAATAATAAGAATATTAAATAAGTCATAATTTTTACCAGGATTTTAACCAGGACTAATGGCTTGAAAAACCACCGTTGTAATTCAACTATAAAAACCCTAATGGCCAACCTTCGAAAAACTCACCCTATCCTTAAAATCGCCAACGACGCCCTTGTGGACCTACCTGCACCATCAAACATCTCTGTATGATGAAACTTCGGATCCTTACTAGGATTATGCTTAATTGCCCAAATCCTTACAGGATTATTTCTAGCAATACATTATACCTCAGATATTGCAACCGCATTCTCTTCAGTAACACATATTTGCCGGGACGTAAATTACGGTTGACTAATTCGCAACATACATGCTAACGGAGCATCTTTCTTTTTTATCTGTATCTACCTACATATTGCACGAGGACTTTACTACGGGTCATATTTATATAAAGAAACTTGAAATGTGGGAGTAGTACTTCTACTTCTTGTAATAGCCACTGCATTCGTAGGATATGTTTTACCCTGAGGACAAATATCTTTCTGAGGAGCCACAGTTATCACAAACCTAATATCCGCTGTGCCATATATCGGCAATGATTTAGTACAATGAGTGTGAGGAGGGTTTTCCGTAGACAATGCTACTCTAACCCGATTTTTTGCATTCCATTTCCTACTTCCATTCATTGTTGCAGCCGCAACAATGATTCACCTACTCTTCCTCCATGAAACAGGATCAAATAACCCTGCCGGAATCAATTCTGATGCAGATAAAATCTCGTTCCACCCCTACTTCTCATATAAAGACCTACTAGGATTCGCCGCCTTACTAATTGCCCTCACATCAATTGCCCTATTCACACCTAACATTCTTGGGGACCCTGATAACTTTACACCAGCCAACCCTTTAGTCACTCCCCCTCACATTAAGCCAGAATGATACTTTCTATTTGCCTATGCTATCCTACGATCAATTCCTAATAAACTAGGGGGCGTATTGGCTCTACTATTCTCAATTTTAGTGTTAATACTAGTTCCAATCCTCCACACATCCAAACAACGAGGACTTACCTTTCGGCCATTTGGTCAACTTATATTCTGAATATTAGTCGCAGACATGATAATTTTGACATGAATCGGAGGAATACCTGTAGAACCTCCCTATATTCTAATCGGTCAATTAGCATCAGTTGTTTACTTCCTTATCTTTTTAGCGGCTTTACCTATATCTGGTTGAATAGAGAATAAAATTCTTAAATGAAACTGCATTTGTAGCTCAGTATTAGAGCGCCGGTTTTGTAAACCGGAGGCCGGAAGTTAAACCCCTCCCTAGTGCTCAGAAAAAGGAGAATCGAACTCCCACCGCCGGCTCCCAAAGCTGGTATTCTAGGTTAAAATATTTTCTGGTACATATATGAAATATCCTTATATATATATATAGTGCATATTATTAATTCCTTAGAACATTTTATGTATAAACACCATTAATTTATATTAAACATAAAATAGTAACATAAAACTAAGGTAGACATAAACCACTAAATTAAGAATAGATAAACAGTTATAAATGCTGAGAGATTTAAGAATCAGCACAAAACTATTGGACAAAGATATACCAAGACTCCAAATATCATTAATTTAAGTATTCGATGCAGTAAGAGCCTACCAATCAATCTATTTCTTAAGGATAACGGTTCTTGATGGTCAGGAGCCCTAATTGAAGGGTTGTTACCTGAAAGGTGAATTATTCCTGGCATCTCCTCCTTTTTCAGGTCCATTAATTTATTAATCCGCACACTTTCATCGACGCTTACATTGACTAATGGTGTTAAACCTCCGACTCGTTACCCCCCAAGCCGGGCGTTCTCTCCACAGGGGCAGCTGGTTTCTTTTTTTTTTCTCCCTTCATGAACATTTCAGAGTGCACACGGCCCTATAATTGAAGGTTGAACATTCGTTCCTTACTGAGTAATATAAATGTAGTGTTGAAATTACATTACTTAAGAATTGCATAAATCTCTTTCTAGAGCATAATAGATAACATTTTACCTATAAGTCGCCCCCCCTTCTGTTTTTAACTGAAAAACCCCCCAACCCCCCTAAGGCCCTAAAGTAACTAACAATTCAACAAAATCGCTATAAACAATAAAACCCCAAGATTATCAAGTAACTAACAGATTGTACAGTATTGGTGATGTGTAATTTCGTATTTATGTATTATCACTTTTTAAAAAATACATCGTATCACACCCATTTATTACAATTAACCAAGATAAAATACTAGAAG